ATTATATAGATTATATTTCTTTTTTTTTTGATAGATACTTAGGCTAGGCTAGATATATAAGATCCTCTCTACAAAATAGAAGACTCAAAAACTCAAGGCTTTCTATTCTTCTCTTGGATCCACAATTCATCTTCATGATCTTGAGGATTAGGACATTTTTTAGATCCGGTAGTTTCGGCCCATGGATCGAGCTAAGTATCACAACTTCTTCTACTCATCCTCTAGGACGAGTACGTCCTTTTCGTTTCGTGTTGCAATAGAAACTTATTCTATTAGTTAATAGTAGACGAGATTTGACGAAAAAAGTGATTAGAGAGTGGAAACAAATCTTTTCTTTTTTTGCGCTGACAATTTGACACAACATGGGGCAACCCCTTCTTTAGGATTGAAAGGGGGGTTACGTCATATAGAGTGCTCCGGGTTCTCGCAAAAGGGATTCTTTACCACTTCTTATTCGTTTTATTAGTTAAATGAGTTCATAATCCTAGTGATTAGTCCTATTCAAAATGCAGATGCAACGGATAATCGGACTGAAGTCCAAAATAGAAAAGATATGAATAAAAAAAGGGAATTGAAAGGGAGGGGTTCGAGTTCTAGTTCCAGTAATGCGGGTCCTTTAGTCGGCGTCAGGAACATGGGGAATTTCCTCTTTTCGTTGATGACATCCTTTTAGTTAGGGATAGTAGGGCCAACTTATTTTGATATTGAAAATTTTGAAAAGCAAAGATTTGGGCTTGGAAGTTGACAAAAATATCAATCTTCACTATACTGAACAGTGACGCGGCAGCAGATATTCATTCAACTTTTATGTTTCCCCTTTTCTTTTTTGGTTGACACAAAGGAGCAACATTCGCTATACTTAATAGTTATCCGGCAGCAGATATTCATTCAACTTTTATGTTTCCCCTTTTCTTTTTTGGTTGACAAAAGCGATCCTCGCTATACTGAATAGGGATCCAGGCCTCGGAAACTGGGAGGAAACAAATACACCTCCGGAAACATAGGAATCTCTTGCGGAATGGCTACACAGGAAACTGAAGAGCTCTTGTTTGAAACCCAAGAAACCTCCTTCGAAATAAACAGAAACAGAAGCACCCTATTGTAACTTAAAAAAGATACACAATGCTAATACTCCACGTATCCGTTCACCAAATTTTGCTGAAACTTCTTGTAAAAAAGGTCCGGATTTTTATGAAGAAAGGCTTAAGAAAGACATACCATGTCTTAGCAATAATTGTATATTCAATTGTCGGGACATGCTTGTTGTTCTTCAGTGTGACCTGCTTAATAGATCTCCTAGAAGTGTTAGTTGGAATGCTTCACTCTGGGTACATTCTATTTCTTTATTTCCACTGGGGGCGAGTCAAGCCCTTGGTCCTAGCCTCCATACCCTTCACCCCCGAAGTTATTGCCCCCGTAATGATAGCCTTTCGAATTCAACTTACAACGTTGTTCTTTCGACTACCGGAAATAGTAGTTTATCACTATATACTTGGTAGAATGGCAGAAGACTGGAAAAAGGGATATAGCAAACGCAAGCACTTTGCGTTGAAATAGATCACTCTCTTTCTTTTGATAATAATCATCAAGTCAAGGCCAACCAATCCACCCTCGGACAGTCAATTTCTGTTTCAAAGAATTGGATTGGGCGGTATAGTGGCAAACTGGTTTTTTCCCTTTTCTGGCGTGCTTGGGCTTGAAAAAAGCGCTCTCTATTCGTTAGACTTAACTTAAGAGGGAGCCCGAACCTGTTTGGCTGGTAACCATCTTGGTTTTCCTTGTTCTTTTCTTTGGGAGTTAAGGGATGGAGGCTATGTGGTAAGAATAAGAGAAAGAAAAGAATAAAGAAAAGAAAGGAGCTCGACTGCAGAGAACTTGTCTTCAGGTTACCCTTTTCTTTATAATAGAGTGAAAGCGAAAATGTACTTTGTAATATGTAATCTATAAGATTCTTATCTTGATTGCAACGAAATCTTTCAACCACAAGGAAGGTTGTTTATGGCTAAGGGTAAAGATAAGAGAGGAAAGGTTACTTTGGAATGTACCGGCTGTGTTCAAAATCGTGTTAATAATAAAAAAAAGAAATCCGCAGGCATTTACAGATATCTGACTCAAAAGAATCCAAAAAATACGCCTAGTCCATTGGAATTGAGAAAATTCTGTCCCTATTGTAACAAACATACTATTCACGGGGAGATTAAGGAGTAGATCGAACCCAATATCCCGTCTCACCTTTCAAAGCAACAAAAAAAAATGGATTGAAATCCTTAAGGAATCCAAACCGCCTATGCTACCCAGTTCGAAAATCGAGGCACCTAAGCCGCTGGAAAACCAAGCCACAGATGCCAACCCCTACTTTCTTTGGAACAAAAGAAACTGACGGAAACCAATAAACCGGAGGAAACAAATACACCTCCGGAAACATAGGAATCTCTTGCGGAATGGCTACACAGGAAACTGAAGAGCTCTAGAAACCCAAGAAATCTCCTTATAACCAAAGCAGGGAAGCTATCATTTTTTTTACCGAAAAGGAGGAACCAAAACATGGTACTGGTACTGAACAACGTGCCTTTAGGCAACATTTGGTTGTTTATTTGGTGGATGATTCTGAAGAAAAAAATGCGCATTTGCCTGAAGAAAGGGTTGCGCAAGACATACCATGTATTAGCAGTCATTGTATACTCAAGTGCTGGGACATGTCTTTTTTTCTTCCTGGTAAGCTCCTTAATGGAGCTACTGGACATATTCGTGGGAATGCTAAAGTCGGGGTACATTCTCTTTCTTTACTTTCACTGGTCGGGAGTCAAGCCCCTGGTCCTCGCTGTCATACAGCAACGGAAGTTGGATTTGAAGAAAACCCGTCCTTTGATAGCTTTTTTAAACAAAAAGCTAGGTTGGTGGGTTTTCCTCTTTTGTCGAGGAGGAACTCAAGAGGTGCCCATTTTCACGATAGGGGCAATAGAGATCTTTCTATATAACTTAGTGAGCGACTTAGCTTACTTTTTCAATGGAGGGCTCTATTTAGCCTCAATACCCTTACCACAAGGGGGGGTTGCCCCAGTCTTGCGAGCCTTTCGCATTCAACTTACAACCTTGGGATTGCGACTACCGGAAATAGTAGTTTTAAACTATATCCTGGGTATAATGGCAGAAGACTGGAAGATGGGATATATCAAACGCAAGCACTTTGTGTTGAAATATATACCGATCTTTCTTATTATTCTAATAATCAAGGCCAACCAATCGACCCTGTTTTTGAAACGGACAGTCTTGTGAATTTCCGTTTCACAGAATTGGATTGGGCGGATAGTGGGAAACTGGTTTTTTCCCTTTTCTGGGGTGCTTGGGCTTGACAATAGCTCTCTCTATAAGTTAGACTTAACTTAAGAGGGAGCCCGAACCTGTTTGACTGGTAACCGTATTTGTTTTCCTTGTTCTTTTCTTTGGGAGTTAAGGGATGGAGGCTCTGTGGTAAGAATAAGAGAAAGAAAAGAATAAAGAAAAGAATAAAGAAAAGAAAGGAGCTCGACTGCAGAGAACTTGTCTTCAGGTTACCCTTTTCTTTATAATAGAGTGAAAGCGAAAATGTACTTTGTAATATGTAATCTATAAGATTCTTATCTTGATTGCAACGAAATCTTTCAACCACAAACAAGGAGGTTTATGGCTAAGGGTAAAGATAAGAGAGGAAAGGTTACTTTGGAATGTACCGGCTGTGTTCCAAATCGTGTTCATAATAAAAATCTACCTAGTCTACCTAGGAGGAATTTCCCTTTACCCAACATTTGGTTGGAACTGTGGTTGGAAATTCTGAAGAAAAAAATGCGCATTTGCCTGAAGAAAGGGTTGCGCAAGACATACCATGTATTAGCCGTCATTGTATACTCAAGTGCTGGGACATGTCTTTTTTTCTTCCTGGTAAGCTCCTTAATGGAGCTACTGGACATATTCGTGGGAATGCTAAAGTCGGGGTACATTCTCTTTCTTTACTTTCACTGGTCGGGAGTCAAGCCCCTGGTCCTCGCTGTCATACAGCAACGGAAGTTGGATTTGAAGAAAACCCGTCCTTTGATAGCTTTTTTAAACAAAAAGCTAGGTTGGTGGGTTTTCCTCTTTTGTCGAGGAGGAACTCAAGAGGTGCCCATTTTCACGATAGGGGCAATAGAGATCTTTCTATATAACTTAGTGAGCGACTTAGCTTACTTTTTCAATGGAGGGCTCTCTTTAGCCTCAATACCCTTACCACAAGGGGGGATTGCCCTAGTAATGCGAGCCTTTCGCATTCAACTTACAACCTTGGGATTGCGACTACCGGAAATAGTAGTTTTAAACTATATCCTGGGTATAATGGCAGAAGACTGGAAGATGGGATATATCAAACGCAAGCACTTTGTGTTGAAATATATACCGATCTTTCTGATTATTCTAATAATCAAGGCCAACCAATCCACCCTGTTTTTGAAACGGACAGTCTTGTGAATTTCAATTTCAAAGAATTGGATTGGCAAGTCTTTACTTGATTGTTCAAGGTACGCGATCCAATAAAAAATCGAGTAAGTTAGAGCCTTTAACATCTATTAACAAGAGAAAGCGACCTTCGGAGAAATTAAGCAAGGCAAAGAGAATTTCATGCTCTTTGTCTTGCGTATCTGGATAGAATGATCCATATATAATTTCTAATTCAAACGTCCTCCATATCTTTCGAGTAGTGAAAATCCTCATTCTTTTTATTAAGAATCTTTGTTGTTGAATTGGATTCTAGAAGATTTCTCGGGAATTTGAAAGAAACTCTTTCTTTATTAATATGAAATGAATTTCTTAAATGAAAATGAGAAGACAAGAACAAGACAAGAGAAGAATAATATAATAAAAGAAAAAGAATAATAATGAGAATCAAAATGAAAGTAGATTAGTATACATATATCTCATGTAGAAATATGAATAAGTCCTTTTATTTAGTTCTACATTCCTTGCACTTATTATACATACCCACTTCATTATCCTTAGTCTAATTCTATATGAAATACGCATTAAAATTCTTATAAGATTAAGATACCTTTCTAACATAACAATATAACAATAACAGGGACAAAGATTAGGTCAAATAGGTCAAAATAGGAAATCGAGTCAGCCCATTCTATGACAACTCTCAATAACTTACCCTCCATTTTAGTGCCTTTAGTAGGCCTAGTATTTCCGGCATTTGCAATGGCTTCTTTATTTCTTCATGTTCAAAAAAACAAGATTTTGTAGATCCGATGGAGCAAAATCTTTTCTCTTTTTTTTTTCAATTCAAGACTTAGATAACATAGATATTCGATTTAGTAGAATATGATATAACATGTAGCTTTCCTCGAAGAGAAATGGCAGAAGTCTTGTGCATGTGCAAAGATGCTATATCGTGAAATGAATTCTAGTTTTTTTGAATTGACAAAGTCACAAGTCAAATGAAATTGATTTAGGTTATTCTTCCAAGAAAAAAGTGAAACCGGGTCTAGTATGAGTTGTCGATCTGAAAATCTATGGCTAGAACTTATAGCGGGGTCTCGAAAAACAAGTAATTTTCTCTGGGCTCTTATCCTTTTTTTAGGTTCATTCGCATTCTTATTGGTTGGAACTTCCAGTTATCTTGGCAGAAATTGGATATCTTTATTTCCGTCTCAGCAAATTCTTTTTTTCCCCCAAGGGGTTGTGATGTCTTTCTATGGAATCGCGGGTCTCTTTATAAGCTCTTATTTGTGGTGCACAATTTCATGGAATGTAGGTAGTGGTTATGATCGATTCGATAGAAAAGAAGGAATAGTGTGTATCTTTCGTTGGGGATTCCCCGGAAGAAATCGTCGTATCTTCCTACGATTCCTTATGAAAGATATTCAGTCCATCAGAATAGAAGCTAGAGAGGGTTTTTATGCTCGTCGTATCCTTTATATGGAAATCAGAGGTCAGGGGGCCATTCCCTTAACCCGTACTGCCGAGAATTGGACTCCACGCGAAATTGAGCAAAAGGCTGCTGAATTAGCCTATTTCTTGCGTGTCCCGATGGAAGTATTTTGAAATAAATGAACCGAAGAAATAGAAGAAATGCTTTCGGCAGCAGGGAAGAAAGGTATGGATGCTCTTTAGAAATCTTTTTTCTAGAGCAAAACCTAATTGAAGTTTCTTCAAAATAAGCATTCATTAACAAATTACAGATGCAAAAAAGAAAAAAAAAAAAGAACCACTTACAGATGCAAAAATGAAAAAAAAAAGAACCACTCCCTTTCTATATCTTGCATCTATAGTCTTTTTACCCTGGTGGATCTCTCTCTTATTTAAGAAAAGTCTAGAATCTTGGGTTACTAATTGGTTGAATATCAGTCAATCCGAACCTTTTTTGAATGATATTCAAGAAAAAAGTCTTATAGAAAAATTCATAGAATTAGAGGAACTCCTTCTCTTGGACGAAATGATAAAGGAATGCCCGAAACTAGATCTACAAAAGTTTCGTATAGGAATCCACAAAGAAACGATCCAATTGATGAATATGTACAATGATGATCGTATCCATACGATTTTGCACTTCTCGACAAATATCATCTCTTTCGTTATTCTAAGTGTTTGTTCTATTCTGGGTAATGAAGAACTTGTTATTCTGAACTCTTGGATTAAAGAATTCTTATATAATTTAAGCGACACAACGAAAGCCTTTTGTCTTCTTGCATTAACTGATTTTTTGTTCGGATTCCATACGATCAGTGCTTGGGAATTACTAATTGGCTCCGTTGTTCATAACGATCCAATGAGATCTCTTCTTATTTGCCTTGTCCCATCCGTTTTACATACCATTTATTACGTTTGGACCTTCAATTATTTAAACTGTGTATCCCCGTCACTTGTAGTGCTTTATGAATCACTAGTTGACCTCGACTGAAAAAAGATCTGATCCGACGATAGAATTCCCATCTTGATTGCTTTGTACACAAAGCCGTATTTACCCCTTCTACCCCTCTGGAGGTCCTATATTCCAGTAAACTACTTTGGTAAATAGCAGAATCGTAGGTAGGAAACTATACTAGTAACCCACCTCTTTTTATTGTAGAAATTTTGAGATCAATGATTGGACCAGGACCATGCAAACTAGAAAGACCCTCTCTTGGATAAAGGAAGAGATTACTCGATCCATTTCCCTATCGCTAATGCTATCTATAATAACTCATGCATCCGTTTCAAATGCATATCCCATTTTTGCGCAGCAAGGTTATGAAAATCCGCGAGAAGCGACTGGGCGTATTGTATGTGCGAATTGCCATTTAGCCAATAAGCCTGTGGATATTGAGGTTCCACAAACGGTACTTCCTGATACTGTATTTGAAGCAGTTGTTCGAATTCCTTATGATATGCAAATGAAACAAGTTCTTGCTAATGGTAAAAAAGGGGCTTTAAATGTAGGAGCTGTTCTTATTTTACCCGAGGGGTTTGAATTAGCCCCTCCTGATCGTATTTCGCCCGAGATGAAAGAAA